TTCTATCTATATAGATATGGAAAGTTAAGAAATCATCATATAATAATCGAGAAATTGCAATAAAAAAGAAAAAGGGGAGGTTTGTGATGATTTTGAAATCTTTTATACTAAGTAATCCATTATCCTTATGCATGAAGATAATAAATTCGGTCGTTGTGGTCGGGCTCTATTATGGATTTCTGACCACACTCTCCATTGGGCCCTCTTATCTCTTCCTTCTCCGAGCTCGGGTTATGGAAGAAGGAACCGAGGAGGAGGTATCAGCAACAACTGGGTTTCTTGCGGGACAGCTCATGACGTTCATATCGATCTATTATGCGCCTCTGCATCTAGCATTGGGTAGACCTCATACAATAACTGTCCTAGTTCTACCGTATCTTTTGTTTCATTTCTTCTGGAACAATCACAAAAACTTTTTTGATTCTGGATCTACTACCAGAAATTCAATGCGTAATCTCAGCATTCAATGTGTATTCCTGAATAATCTCATTTTTCAATTCTTCAACCATTTCATTTTACCAAGTTCTACGTTAGCCAGATTAGTCAACATTTATATGTTTCGATGCAACAACAAGATTTTCTTTTTAACAAATAGTTTTGTTGGTTGGTTAATTGGTCACATTTTATTCATGAAATGGGTTGGATTTGTATTATTCTGGATACGGCAAAATCATTCTATTCGATCTAATAAGTATCTTGTGTCAGAATTGAGAAATTCTATGGCTCGAATCTTTAGTATTCTCTTATTTATCACCTGTGTCTACTATTTAGGCAGAATGCCGTCGCCTATTGTCACTAAGAAACTGAAAGAGAAAGAAACCTCAGAAACGGAAGAAGGGGGAGAAAGAAAGGAAGAAAGCGATGTAGAAACAACTTTCGAAACGAAGGAGACTAAACAGGAACAAGAGGGATCCACCGAAGAAAACCCTTCCCTTTGTTCGGAAGAAAAGGAGGATCTGGACAAAATAGATGAAACGGAAGAGATCCGAGTGAATGGAAAGGAAAAAACAAAGGATGAATTTCACTTTAAAGAGGCACGCTATCAAGATAGCCCAGTTTACGAAGATTCTGATCTGGAGACCCATCAAGAGAATTGGGAATTGGGAAGACTGAAAGAAGAGAAAAGAATGAATATTAATAAAAAGATTGAAATGTGGATTGAAAATATTGAAAACACTTTTGTTACTTTTTTTTTCGATTATAAACGATGGAATCGTCCATTACGATATATAAAAAATGATCAATTAGAAAATGCTTTACGCAATGAAATGTCACAATTTTTTTTTTTTACATGTAAAAGTGATGGAAAACAAAAAATATCCTTTACATATCCACCTAGTTTATCAACTTTTTCGGAAATGCTAGAACGAAAAATTTCTTTGTATATCATAGAAAAACTATATGACGAAGATTTTTCTATTTCTAATTCTTGGATTTACTTTAATGAAAAAAATGAAAAAAAAAAGTACAATTTGAACAATGAATTAAGAAACCGAATCAAAATTATAGAAAAAAATAAGGGATCTTCTAGTCTAGATATGCTTGAAAAAAAAACCATATTATGCGATGATGAAAAAAAAAAAAAATGCTTGCCAAAAGTATATGATCCTTTTTTCAACGGAGCTTATCGAGGAAGAAGAAAAAAACTAGATTCACGTGTAATTAAGAATACTTCTAAAGATACAGAAGATTTAGTAGAAATTTTTTTGATAAATAAGATTCATAATCTACTTCTTAATGATACCTTTGAACCCTACCGTCAATATTTTTTGAATTCTACAGAAGAAAACAAAATTGATTCAGAAAAGAAAGCAAAGTCTTTGCAATTTTTATTTGATGTAATTACAACGCATACAAAAGATAAAAAAAAAAAGAAAAAGAAATCTATTGAAATTCAAATAGAAGAAGTAAGTAAAAAGGTTTCTCGATGGTCATACAAATTAACCGATGATTTAGAAGAAGAAAAAGAAGAAAATGAAGAAGAATTGGTAGAAGAAGATAATGAGATTCATTCAAGAAGAGCCAAACGTGTGGTAATTTATAACGATAATGATATTGATTCTCTTTCTAGTACTAAGAACAATGAAAAAGATGATGATCAAACGGAAGAGATGGCTTTGATACGTTACTCCCAACAATCGGATTTTCGTCGCAATCTAATCAAAGGATCCATGCGCGCTCAAAGACGTAAAACAGTTACTTGGGACCTCTTTCAAGTAAATGTACATTCCCCCCTTTTTTTGGATCGGCTAGACAAAACATATTTTTTTTCCTCTTTTGATATCAACGAAATGAAGAATATTTTTTTGAGAAATTGGATCGGGAGAGAAAAAGAATTAGAATTGAAAATTGATGATTTAAAAAAAAAAGAAAAAGAAAAAAATGAACGGATAGAAATATCAGAAGCTTGGGATAACTTGATATTTACTCAAACAATAAGAAGTTTGATGTTAGTAACCCAATCTTTTCTTAGAAAATACATTCTATTGCCTTCATTAATAATAGCTAAAAATATTTTCCGTATGTTATTATTAAAATCCCCCGAGTGGTACGAGGATTTGAAGGAATGGAATAGAGAACAGCATATTAAATGCACCTATAATGGTGTTCAATTATCAGAAACAGAATTTCCCCAAGATTGGTTAACAGATGGTATTCAGATAAAGATTCTATATCCTTTCTGTCTAAAACCTTGGCGAAAATATAAGATACGATCTAATCATAGAGATCAAAGAAAAAAAAAAGAAAAAAAAACTCTTTTTTGTTTTTTAACAGTCTGGGGAATGGAAGCGGAACTTCCTTTTGGTTCTCCCCGAAAAAAACCTTTTTTTTTTGAACCTATTTTGAAAGAACTCCAAAAAAGAAAAAAAAAAGTGAAAAACAAATTTTTCCAAGTTCTCAAAATTTTAAAGAAAAAAAAATCCTTTATATTTATAAAAGTTAGAAAAGAAAAAGTATATGAATCGAACGAAAATGAAAAAGATTTCAAAAGAAATCCTAAGATTCTTCGCGAATCATCCGTTCTAATTCGACCGATGAATTGGTTAAATTATTCACTAATAGAAAGAAGAATGAAAGATCTTTCTGATAAGACAATAAAAATAAGGAATCAAATTGAACAAATTGCAAAAGATAAGAAAAAAAAAGAAAAAGAGATACTTCTAATTTATGATAATAAAAGATTGGAATCACAGTGGAAAATATTAAAGAGACAAAATATCCGATTAATGCGTAAATCACACTACTTTATAAAATCATTCATTGAAAAGAAATACATAGATATTTTGCTATGTACCATTACTTTTTCTAAGATAAACACACAACTTTTCTTTGAATCAACAAAAAAGATCTTTAATAAATACATTTGGAACAATAAAACAAATAAAGAACAAGAAGAAATTTATGAAACAAATAAAAATACAATGAATTTGTTTTTTACTATAAAAAAATTGTTTTCAAATACTTATAATACTGAAAATAGTAATCAAAATTCTAATATTTCTTGGAATTTATCTTCCCTGTCGCAAGCATATGTATTTTATAAATTATCACAAACCAAATTACTTAACCAATTCTTTAATAAGTATCACTTAAGACCTGTACTTCAATATCAAGGGAAATCCCCTTTTTTTAAGGAAAAATTAAAAAACTATTGTATGATAAACAGAATATTTCATTCCAAACCAAAAGATAAGAAAATTCATACGTATGTAATGAACGAATGGAAAAACTGGTTAAAAGGTCATTATCATTATAATTTATCTCAAAAAAAAAGGTCTCGATTAGTACCTAAAGAATGGCGAAATAGAATAAATCAACGCCGTATGATTAAAAAAAAGGAATCAATCCAATTGGATTTCTATAAAAAAGATCAATTCATTCATTCCATGAAAAAAAAAAACTATGCAACGAATTCATTTATGAGTCAAAAAGACAAATGGAAAAAACATTACAGATATGATCTGTTATCATATAAATACATACACCCCCCTAATTCATACATTTCTGAATCAACATTGGAAATAAGCGGGGCCCAAGAAATCCCATATTATTTCAATACATTGAAACCTGAATCTTTTTATGTATTGGTAAGTATGCCTAGTAATGATTATCTAGAAAAAGAATATCTTATTGATAGGAATACCAATTTGGATAGAAAATATTTTGATTGTAGAGTTCTTCATCTTTGTTTAAAAAAAAATATTTATATTTGGACCAATGAACATATTGGCATCAAGATTCAGAAAAATACTAAAACTGAAATTAAGAATTTAAAAAAAATGGAGAAAAAAGATCTTTTTTCTCCTACGATTTATCAAGAGATCAAACCATGCAACCAAAAAAGAACCTTTCTTGATTGCATGGGAATGAATCAAGAAAGGTTCTATAATAATAATACCGTATCAAATTTTGATACTATATCCAATCTAGAACCTTGGTTCTTTCCAGAATTTTTACTACTTTTTGATGTATATAAGATTCAACCTTGGATCATCCCAATAAAATCACTTTTTTTTAATTTTTATATAAATGAAAATAGTAAAAACATCACCGTAAATCCAAAGAAAAATCTTCATATATCATCAAAAAAAAATCTTGAATTTGTAAATTCCAAACAGGAAGAAGACGAACAACAAGGCAAAGGAAATCTTGTATTGAATCTACTAAAACAAAAGAAAAAAAGGGCTGTTGAAGAAGATTACGGAAGATTAGAAATGAAAAAGGGTAGAAAAAAAAAACAATATAAGAGCAAGAATGAAATGGAACTATATTCCTTTTTGAAAAAATATTTAATTTTTCAATTAAGATGGGACGATACCTTGAATAAAAAAATAATGAAAAATATTAGGGTATATTGTCTCCTACTTAGACTGATAAATCTAAAGAAAATTGCTATATCCTCGATTCAAAGAGGTGAAATAAATCTAGACGAAATGCTGATTCAAAAGGACTTAGTTCTTACAGAATTGATAGGAAAGGGAATATTTATTATTGAACCAATTTTTCTATCTATAAGAAGGGACGGAAAATTTCTTATATATCAAACTCTAGATATTTCATTGGTCGATAAGAAGAAGCACCAAACGAATAAAAAATACACAAAAAAAATAGATATTAAGAAAGGGGAGTTTGAAAAATATATTGCACAACACAGCAACATATTTTTGAGTAGAGACAAAAATCATTATGATTTCCTTATTCCTGAAAATATTCTATCTTCTATACGTCGGAGAGAATTTCGAATTCGAATTTGTTTCAATTCCAAAAATTGGAATGTTGTGGATAAAAATCCAAGACTTTACAATGAAAACAAAATAAGAAACTGTGGACAATTTTTGAATGAGGACAAGCATTTTAATACAGATGGAAAAATATTTATGAAATTCAAATTGTTCCTTTGGCCCAATTATCGATTAGAAGATTTAGCTTGTATGAATCGCTATTGGTTTGATACTAATAACAGCAGTCGTTTCAGTATGTCAAGAATAAAAATGTATTCACAATTTAAAGTCAATTCAATTCCAATGAAAATAAAAAAATTTATAGTGGATTTTCTACATATCGTGTGACATATTCGGTAGATGAAAGTCAAAATATATACACTGTATAACATTCTAATACATGATGCTTATTTCCGAGTATATAGTTTTTAACTAGGAGGAACGGAATCCCTTTAAGTAAAAAGAAATTGAAATAGTTCTCTTTCGTAAATACATATATATTTGATCCAAAATTGATCCAAATTGGATCAATTTTGGATCAAATATATAAAAAATAAACCACATAAACAAGAAACAAAGTAGTATGAATAAAAGAAATCCAATTTTGATATATACTAGATGAAAATAACTGGCATAAGAAATCTTATTATTTTTCCTGATCGGTAAAATTCACAGAAAAGAAAGATCAAAATCTTAATTTATGGTCAAAAATTCATTAATCTCAGTTATTACACAAGAAGAAAAAGAAGAAAATAGTGGGTCTGTTGAATTTCAAGTATTCCTTTTCACCAGTAAGATACGGAAACTTACGTCACATTTAGAATTGCACAAAAGAGATTTTTTATCGCAAAGAGGTCTACGAAGAATTCTGGGAAAACGTCAACGATTATTGACTTATTTGTCAAAGAAAAATAAAGTGCGTTATAAGAAATTAATGGATCAGTTAAATATTCGGGAACCAAAAACTCGTTAATTTCATTTGAATTTTTTATTATTTTCTTATTATTATTATCCTTGTTCTTTTTTATTTTTTAATTTTTTTTCTTGGTTTAGTTATCAGTTCTTAGTATTAGATTTTTCATTTTAAGAAATTCATGAAATAAAGAATTAAGGAAAAAATATGACTATACCGGCTACAAGAAAAAATTTCATAATAGTCAATATGGGTCCTCACCACCCATCAATGCATGGTGTTCTTCGGCTAATCGTTACTCTGGATGGTGAAGATGTTATTGACTGTGAACCTATATTGGGCTATTTACACAGAGGGATGGAAAAAATAGCGGAGAACCGAACAATTATACAATATTTGCCTTATGTCACACGTTGGGATTATTTAGCTACTATGTTCACAGAAGCAATAACAGTAAATGCACCAGAACGATTGGAAAGTGTTCAAGTGCCTAAAAGGGCCAGTTATATCAGAGTTATTATGCTAGAGCTCAGTCGTATAGCCTCCCATTTGTTATGGCTTGGACCTTTTATGGCCGATATCGGTGCACAGACTCCCTTTTTCTATATTTTAAGAGAGAGGGAATTTATATATGATCTATTCGAAGCCGCCACAGGTATGCGGATGATGCATAATTATTTTCGCATCGGAGGAGTAGCTGCGGATTTACCTTATGGTTGGATAGATAAATGTTTTGATTTCTGTGATTATTTTTTAACAGAAGTTGTTGAGTATCAAAAACTTCTTACGCGAAACCCCATTTTTTTAGAACGAGTTGAAGGAGTGGGCATTATTCATGGGAAGGAGACAATAAATTGGGGTTTATCAGGACCAATGTTACGAGCTTCTGGAATCCAATGGGATCTTCGTAAAGTTGATTATTATGAGTGTTACAATAAATTTGATTGGGAAGTAAAATGGCAAAAAGAAGGCGATACATTAGCTCGTTATTTAGTACGAATTGGTGAAATGCAAGAATCTATAAAAATAATTAAACAGGCTCTAGAAGGAATTCCTGGAGGACCTTATGAGAATTTAGAAAACCGCCGCTTTCATACGACAAAGAATTCCGAATGGAATAATTTTGAATATAGATTTATTACTAAAAAACTTTCACCCAATTTTGAATTGTTAAAACAAGAACTTTATGTAAGGGTAGAGGCCCCAAAAGGAGAATTAGGAATTTATTTAATAGGAGATAGTAGCGTTTTCCCCTGGAGATGGAAAATTCGTCCACCCGGTTTCATCAATTTGCAAATTCTTCCTCAGCTAGTTAAAAGAATGAAATTGGCTGATATCATGACAATACTAGGTAGTATAGATATCATTATGGGAGAAGTTGATCGTTGAAATGATAATTAATACTACAGAAGTACAAACTATCAATTCTTTTTATAGATTAGAATCCTTAAAAGAAGTCTATGGACTCATAGGGATTTTTGTTCCCATTTTCACCCTTGTCTTAGGAATTACAATGGGAGTATTAGTCATTGTATGGTTAGAAAGAAAAATATCCGCAGCAATACAACAACGTATTGGACCTGAATATGCCGGCCCATTAGGAATTCTTCAAGCTTTAGCGGATGGGACCAAATTATTTTTGAAGGAGGATCTTCTTCCATCTAGAGGGAATAATCGTTTGTTTAGAATTGGACCTTCCATAGCAGTTATATCAATTCTACTAAGTTATTTAGTAATTCCTTTTGGATATCGCCTTGTTTTAGCTGATCTCAGTATAGGTGTTTTTTTATGGATTGCCATTTCAAGTATTGTACCCATTGGTCTTCTTATGTCAGGGTACGGATCAAATAATAAGTATTCTTTTTTAGGTGGTCTACGAGCTGCAGCTCAATCAATTAGTTATGAAATACCATTAACTCTATGTGTGTTAGCAATTTCTCTACGTGTGATTCGTCGGAACATGAATTTTTATTCTCTCTTTTCTATAAAAAAGAGAAGAAATGAATTTAAATAGAAATACAATATAAATCTAATTTAATATGTAAATAGGAATATGAAAGAATATTAAGAAAAACTTTTTTTTCTATTATTTTATTTTAAAACTTTATAAAGTAAGTAAAGATAAAGAAATTGAATGTATTGAATAAATATCTTCATTTTTTTATTCAAATTCAACATTTCAGTTCGATGAGTTAAACCAGATAGTTATATGAGTGAAACAAAACTGCTCCTCAATTTGCAGTAAAAAAAAATCTCATTCCCTAGGGTACAAGAAGGAAATTGAAGTAAACATAAGTTTTTTACCCCAAGATTTAGATTATTTGATTAATCTTCATATCTTGAAGCGGATGCAAAAGATCAACAGTACATTATTTCTTACTAGACTGGGGATCAATCAAAAAGAAGTGGGCAGTTAGGAACACCAAAGTACACAAAGGATAAGTAATGGAAATAATGTTAAGGTAGCAAAAAAGGAGTTTTTGCATAAAACTTTGCATAAAACGAATCATAATAAGGGCTTGAAATTTGTAGAAAAGATCAAGCAGTACTTCCCCACGATTCCGATCTAGAGTATGTTACTATTCGCTTATTAAAGAAATAACTATCAAGAACGAATTAATCCCTTATTTTCTTTACTTTAAGTTTTCAATTTTCACAGAAAGAAGAACAGGAACAAGACAAAGAAAATGCAATAAAAAAATAGAAAGAAAAAATAAGAAAAAGGAAATAATAATGATTCATTAATGAATGCCCAATTCTTTCTATTTATGACGAGTATTTGATTGAAAAATTAAGTTATTGCTGAACAAATATAAATTTGAGAAGTTCTCATTATATCATTATAAGGGATGAGATCAATTCGGAAGTGCTTTTTCTTATTCTAACAAATAGAATTTGATTGGTCAAATTGAGGACTCTCCAACCTCTAATGTATATTTACATTCTATAGGGTTCAAGGAGAACGATTAGTCCTTACCTTAAATATTTCTTTGTGGCTCATAGAGAAGCCGTATGAAGCTTAAGCTTCATGTACGGTTTTGGAATAGCGATGGGAACAGTGATGTTATCATCGACTATAATTATCTAATAGTTCAAGTACAGTTGATATAATTGAGGCACAGTCCAAATATGGTTTTGGGGGATGGAATCTGTGGCGTCAGCCCATAGGCTTTCTAGTTTTTATAATGTCTTCTCTAGCAGAATGTGAAAGATTACCCTTTGATTTACCAGAAGCAGAGGAGGAATTAGTAGCAGGTTATCAAACCGAATATTCAGGTATAAAATATGGGCTCTTTTATCTTGCTTCTTACCTAAATCTATTAGTTTCTTCATTATTTGTAACAGTTCTTTACTTAGGTGGGTGGAATTTTTCTATTCCGTACATATCTATTACTGAAATTTTTGTAAAAAAGAAAATGTTTAGAGTTTTTTTAATGGCAATTGGTATCTTTATTACATTAGCCAAAGCTTATTTGTTTCTGTTCATTCCTATCACAACAAGATGGACTTTACCTAGGATGAGAATAGATCAGTTATTAAATCTTGGATGGAAATTTCTTTTACCTATTTCTCTAGGTAATTTATTATTGACAACTTCTTCTCAACTTTTTTCACTATCACTATAAAACTCTAAAAAAAAATAAAAAAGGAAGAGATAACAACTATATCCATAACTTTTCTCAACCAAGAGAAAGAAACCTAAATTTTATTCATGAATACCTATAATATGTTCCCTATGGTTACTGGGTTTATGAATTATGGCAAACAAACAATACGAGCTGCAAGGTACATTGGACAAAGTTTCATAATTACCTTATCCCATACAAATCGTTTACCTGTAACTATTCAATATCCTTATGAAAAATTAATCACATCAGAACGTTTTCGTGGTCGAATTCACTTTGAATTCGATAAATGTATTGCTTGTGAAGTATGTGTTCGCGTATGTCCCATAGACCTTCCTATTGTTGATTGGAAATTTGAAAAAGCTATTAAGAAAAAACAATTGCTTCATTATAGTATAGATTTTGGGGTATGTATATTTTGCGGTAACTGTGTTGAGTATTGTCCAACAAACTGTTTATCGATGACTGAAGAATATGAACTTTCTACTTATGATCGTCACGAATTAAATTATAATCAAATTTCTTTGAGTCGATTACCAATGTCAATAATTGCAGATTACACAATACAAACAGTTATGGATTCAACAACTCAAATGAAAAAAACCCTTGGTTCAAGAACGATTACCAATTCCTAAAATTTAGTTTGGAAAAAAATAGGATTAGCCAAATAGCCAAAGAACTTTTAACTTTATTTTATCTACATTATTTTTTTTATTCAATTAGAAAGGTATCATATAGAAAAAAGTTCCTTTCCTGAGCCCTTTAGTAAGGTCATGAAATATTTCGACTTCTTTATTTCTCTTTTATTTCATAATGGATTTACCTGAACCAATACATGATATTCTTGTAGTATTTTTGGAATCAGTTATTTTATTAGGAGGTCTGGGAGTAGTATTACTTACCAATCCCATTGATTCGGCCTTTTCATTGGGATTGGTTCTTGTTTGTATATCCTTATTCTATATTTCATTGAATTCCTTTTTTGTAGCTGCCGCACAGTTTCTTATTTATGTGGGAGCCATTAATATATTAATCATATTTGCTGTTATGTTCATGAACGGTTCAGAATATTCCAAAGATTCCTATTTGTGGACCATTGGAGATAGGATCACTTCACAGGTTTGTACAAGTATTTTTTTTTCATTAATGACCATTATCCCAGATACCTCATGGTACGGAATTTTTCGGACTACAAGATCAAATCAGATTCTAGAACAGGACTTAATAAGTAACGTTCAACAAATTGGGATTCATTTATCCACAGATTTTTATCTTCCTTTTGAACTCATTTCTCTAATTCTTTTAGTTTCCTTGATAGGTGCAATTACTATGGCTCGTCAATAATCTAATAAGAACTATCATTTTTAGAATTAAAAGAATAAAAAAAAAGGATTCAATCTATTTTATTTCAATCTACTGTGAATATGTTCTTTTGTCCTGTAATTATTCTATTTTAGTCAACTGAATAGGTTGAATTTTTGTTCATATTGAAATGAATCGAGATTGATGAGGAATTTGTCAATGATGTTAGAGCATGTACTTTTTCTGAGTGTTTATTTATTTTCTATTGGTATCTATGGACTGATCACAAGCCGAAGCATGGTTAGAGCACTTATGTGTCTTGAGCTTATACTAAATTCGGTGAATATAAATCTCATCGCATTTTCCAATATATTTGATAGTAGGCAATTAAAAGGAGATATTTTCTCAATCTTTGTTATAGCAATTGCGGCTGCTGAAGCAGCTATTGGGCTAGCTATTATTTCGTCGATCCATCGTAACAGAAAATCAACTCGTATCAATCAATCAAATTTGCTGAATAATTAGTCATAATTCTTCTATTTTCACATAAAAATAATCTAAAGAAATAAAAAAGAAGATCTTTCTATTAATAGAAAAATTTCATAAAATGAACATGAATTGAATTCGTATGTACAACTCATATTTCATGGTTAAGGAAATCAAAGTATCTTGGCCCTTTCTCATAAACAGATTGGAAAATCTATGAATTCTTCAAGTTTTGATAAATCATTGATTCATCTGGTGTTTACAATAAAAAATATAGAATTTCTCTTATTTTATAATTTGAATAATTTGACCAGATCGAAAATTTTTTGTGTTCAAAACTAGAATTTATAGACCTAATGTCACATTCAGTAAAAATTTATGATACATGCATAGGGTGTACCCAATGTGTTCGAGCTTGCCCCACGGATGTATTGGAAATGATACCTTGGGACGGATGTAAAGCTAAGCAAATTGCTTCTGCGCCAAGAACCGAGGATTGTGTAGGTTGTAAGAGATGTGAATCCGCTTGTCCAACGGATTTTTTGAGTGTTCGTGTTTATTTATGGCATGAAACAACTCGGAGCATGGGTCTTTCTTATTAATATGTGACAAAAAACACCACTTGAATCATTTGATTCCTCTTTACCGACAAAGGCCCGTACTCGAGAAAAGAAAATAGATTCTTCTTCTCCCGAGCACGGGGTTTTCTAGTCAAAAATTATCTTGTCTTTATCACGAGTTCTTTTCCTTGGTTAACAATACTTCTTTTTTTGCCCATATTTGCAGGTTCTTCAATTGTCTTTTTCCCTTTTAGAGGAAATAAGATGTATAGATGGTATACTATATGTATATGTATACTAGAACTCCTTCTAATGACTTATATATTTTGTTATCATTTCCAATTGGACGATCCATTAACCCAATTGAAGGAAGATTCAAAATGGATCAATCTTTTTGATTTTCACTGGAGACTGGGAATCGATGGACTTTCCATAGGGCCAATTTTACTTACAGGATTTATCACTACTTTAGCTACTTTAGCAGGTTGGCCAGTTACTAGAAATCCGCGATTTTTCTATTTCTTGATGTTAGCAATGTATAGTGGCCAAATAGGATCATTTTCTTCTCGAGACCTTTTACTTTTTTTCATCATGTGGGAATTAGAATTAATTCCTGTTTACTTACTTTTATCCATGTGGGGAGGAAAAAAACGCCTGTACTCGGCTACAAAGTTTATTTTGTGCACTGCAGGAGGTTCCATTTTTCTCTTAATAGGAGTTCTAGGTATGGGTTTATATGGTTCCAATGAACCAACATTAGATTTAGAAAAATTAACTAATCAATCATATCCTGCAGCATTGGAAATAATATTCTATTTTGGTTTTCTTATTGCTTATGCTGTCAAATCACCGATGATACCCCTACATACATGGTTACCAGATACTCATGGGGAAGCACATTACAGTACATGTATGCTTTTAGCTGGAATCTTATTAAAGATGGGAGCATATGGATTGATTCGGATCAATATGGAATTATTAGCTCACGCTCATTCTATATTTTCTCCCTGGTTAGTGATAGTAGGAATAATACAAATCCTTTATGCAGCTTCAACCTCTCTTGGTCAACGCAATTTAAAAAAACGTATTGCCTATTCTTCCGTATCTCACATGGGTTTCATAATTATAGGAATTGGTTCTATAACTGGCATGGGACTCAATGGAGCCATTTTACAAATACTCTCTCATGGATTGATTGGTGCTGCACTTTTTTTCTTAGGAGGAACAAGTTGTGATAGAATACGTTTTTTTTATCTCGAAGAGATGGGCGGGATATCTATCCTAATGCCAAAAATCTTTACCATGTTTAGTAGTTTCTCGATGGCTTCTCTTGCATTGCCAGGAATGAGTGGTTTTGTTGCAGAATTCTTAGTCTTTTTTGGAATAATTACTAGCCCAAAATATCTTTTCATGCCAAAAATTTTTATTACTTTTGTAATGGCAATTGGAATGATATTAACTCCTATTTTTTTATTATCTATGTTACGTCAGATTTTCTATGGATACAAGCTATTCAATATTTCAAACTCAAAAAATTTTGATTCTGGGCCACGAGAACTCTTTGTTTCGATCTGTATCTTTCTACCTGTAATAGGAATTGGTATTTATCCTGATTTTGTTCTCCCATTATCGGTTGACAAAGTACAAGTTCTACTATCTAATTATTTTTATAGATACTAATTTGATAGATTTGATAATAAAAAATTTTAATTCATTGGAAAGAAAGTCTTAGAATTCTTTGACTTTCATCTTTTCACGATTCTCTTCGTTGTAGAATGAAAAAAAAAGGAAGGGGGAATTATAATTGTAATGAGATACATCTAGAGTTTTTGAGAACCATTTGAATAATTCCTCCATTCAAATGGTTTTCAAAAACTCCCAAAAAATTTCATTGTGTATAAGACAATGTTTTTATGTATTCGTCATATAGTTTCTTTTCTTCAATTAGTCAATTAGATATTTATTGGAATGAACCATAACTATGGAACCCGATTCCTAATAGATTGATCCCAAAATAGCATATCCAAATTAAGAGAAATCCTATAGAAGCCACAAATGCCGAATTCGTGCCTTTATCTTTCAATTTTGGATTTGTTCTAGTATGTAAATAAATTGCAAATATGGTCCAAGTAATGAATGCCCAAGTTTCCTTAGGGTCCCAATTCCAATAAGAGCCCCATGCTTCATTAGCCCATACTGCTCCAGAAAGAATGCCTATGGTTAAGAAGGTAAACCCTAAATTAATGACACGATAACTCCAATAATCCAAATGCTGAATGAATTGGTATTTGTAAAAATTTTGAAATGAGAGAGAATAAGTATTTTGAAATACACTTCCTTTTTCACTCAAATATTCCATCTCACCAAAGAAAAACAACTTCCTTTTCTTTTTTAAACTTAAAATTTTCTTTTTTTTGAAAAAAGAATCAATTTTTTTTTGAAATGTAATCACTATAAAAGCAACTGATAATAACGATCCACATAAAAGAGCTGCATAGCTCAATAGCATCATACTGACATGCATCATTAACCACTGAGATTGTAGAGCAGGTACTAATATTGCGGGTTGATGTATTTCAGTTGAAAGAACTGACGTGGCGAAACCTTGGGTAAAAATGGCACTTGGTGCAGTTATTGTACTTAAATAATTTTTAGGATTCCCAAGATATAGAATCATATGAAAAATAGAGAAACTCCAAGAAAGGAAAATTAATGATTCGTATAAATTACTTAAGGGAAAATGTCCCGAAGAAATCCAACGAATAACTAAAAACCCTGTTATAGATAAAAAAGTAGCTATCATCCCTTTTTCTGACGAATTACGTAATCCTTCAATTTCGTAGACTAAGAAGTTCATCAAATAAATCATAATCACAATTAAGATGATCGAAAAGGAAATATGAGTTAATATATGTTCTAAGGTCACAAATATCATAAACATAAAAAAGGGTCCCTATTAAATAATTGAGATCGAGGATTAAATAGATTTTAATATTCTATGAAATCTATTGTGTCTGTCTTCTTTATTATTATATATATATGCCGCCACTCGGACTCGAACCGAGATGCTCTAGCACTGCTTCCTAAGAGCAGCGTGTCTACCAATTTCACCATGGCGGCATATCTGAAAGAATAATAGAAAATTTGTTGAGATTCAATAGAGTTTAGGAAACAATGAAGAAAGATACATTTCCATTTATATGGAAATGTGAAATAATACTAAACTAGTATCTTCATATACGTACTAGAAACCTAGCTTTTATTAATCCAGAACTTAAAACAGAACTTAAAAGTTTCGTTCTCAGTCAAGGTATAAAATTCCTAATTTTTTTAGTTTCATTTATTTATACTCTTATACTATAACCTAATAACCTAGAACTTCCCTTTATATCTTCTATATAAGATAGAAGTTCATTCTAATTAAAAAATTACTATTTCTATATACTTTATTTTATATCTATTTACTATATTCTTTCGTATTCTAGTATATATTTTTTTACTAGTTAGATAAATTTTTTATATTTGATATTATGAATTTCTTCATATTGAATATAAATCTTTTGAATATTACATTTTATTTACTTTCTTTTTCTATAAAAATAGATAGAAATATATTAATAATAATAAGAAGAAGATATTACATTACTTTTTGTATATTTTTTTTAATTCCTTTTTTTTTTTCTATTCTATCTGTATGTTATGAAAGTAAATTATGTTCTTATATTATTTATATTGATTATTGAGAAAAATTTATGGAAATAAGTATAGATAATGACTAATTAAAGGGTAATTTCTTTTGAACAATAAATGTCTTTCACATACAACGATAAAAATGAGTCACCTATTTTTGAATGGCAGTTCCAAAAAAACGTACTTCTATGTCAAAAAAAAATATTCGTAAAAATATTTGGAAAAAAAAAGGTTTTTTAGCGGCAGTAAAAGCTTTTTCTTTAGCTAAATCTGTTTCCACCGGACAGTCAAAAAGTTTTTTTGTGCGACAAAAAAAAGTCTTGGAAAAATCTTAATTAACATATATTAAAGAAATTCCAATTTTCTTTTTTGGAATTTGAAGACAAAGAATTCAAATTTACTAATGTATTTTATTTTTATCCTTTTTTATAGTTTTTCAATTTTTCTATTATATTCTCTTTAATTGAAATTTTTATTAATTGATATTGAATTCGTGAGATAATTTTTTTCATTCTATGAATTGTGCTTTTCTATTTGGAAAAGCACAATTATGATAGACAACGAAGAATCTGAATATTTCATTATACTTTATACTAAAGTGTTGGGTCTCAAAATCATTAAAAAAGATAGAAAGAGATAAAGAAATCTGTAACTGAACTGTAATATATTAGGAAAGATATACAATATCTATACCTATAAATTACATAATTTTACATAAATAGAATGTAAAAGGAAAATACAATTATTCAAAATAGAATATTTAGAATAAGATGTCATATTATTTCAGAAATATCTTGCTTTTCTAGAGTTTAAAGTTAGTTAATAACTAAGTAATAAACTTTACTAATTATTTGATCCTATTATTTGACCAACTTATTGCAACTTTTATTTAAAATATTTGATAAAACAACAAGTAATAATTCCAATATTTGATATTTTTCATATCTTTTTTATTTTTATTATTGTTTTGTTCTTTTCGAAAGAGATCTTAATTGGTGAATTGGAAACAATTAGAAGAAAAAAAGAACAATTTGTTTTCTTATGGAATATACATATAAATATGCATGGATAATACCCCTTTTTCCGCTCCCAGTTACTATGTCAATAGGATTTGGACTTTTACTTCTTCCGACAGCAACAAAAAAGATTCGTCGTATGTGGGCTTTCCCAAGTGTTTTACTGCTAAGTATAGCTATGTGGTTTTCGGCCAATTTGTCTATTCAGCAAATAAATGGAAGTTTTACCTATCAATATCTGTGGTCTTGGACCATCAATAATGATTTTTTATTAGAGTTTGGACACTTGATCGATCCACTTACTTCTATTATGTCAATACTAATTACTACTGTTGGAATCATGGTTTTTATTTATAGTGACAATTATATGTCTCACGACCAAGGATATTTGAGATTTTTTGCTTATATGAGTTTTTTTAATGCTTCAATGTTGGGATTAGTTACTAGTTCCAATTTGATACAAATTTATATTTTTTGGGAACTTGTGGGAATGTGTTCGTATTTATTGATAGGCTTTTGGTTCACACGACCCGTTGCAGCAAGTGCTTGTCAAAAAGCTTTTGTAACTAATCGTATAGGAGATTTTGGTTTATTATTAGGAACCTTAGGGTTTTATTGGATAACCGGTAGTTTCGAATTTCGGGATTTGTTCCAAATAGTAAATACCTTGATCCATAATAATGGGATCAATTCTTTATTTGCTACTTTATGTGCCTTTTTCTTATTTGTCGGTGCAGTTGCTAAATCCGCACAATTCCCCCTTCACGTATGGTTACCTGATGCCATGGAAGGCCCCACTCCTATTTCGGCTCTTATACACGCTGCTACTATGGTAGCAGCAGGAATTTTTCTTGTAGCTCGACTTCTTCCTCTTTTCATAGTTATACCTTACATAATGAATCTTATTTGTTTAGTAGGTATAATAACAGTACTTTTAGGAGCTACTTTAGCTCTTGCCCAAAGAGACATTAAAAGAAGTTTAGCTTATTCTACAATGTCTCAATTGGGTTATATTATGTTAGCTCTAGGTATAGGTTCTTATCGAACTGCTTTATTCCATTTGATCACCCATGCCTATTCTAAAGCTTTATTGTTTTTGGGATCCGGATCCATTATTCATTCAATGGAACCTATTGTTGGATATTCACCAGATAAAAGTCAAAATATGGTTCTTATGGGAGGTTTAACAAAATATGTTCCAATTACAAAAACTACTTTTTTTTTAGGTACACTTTCTCTTTGTGGTATTCCGCCTCTTGCTTGTTTTTGGTCCAAAGATGAAATCCTTCACGATAGTTGGTTGTACTCACCAATTTTCGCACTAATAGCTTGGTTCACAACAGGATTAACCGCATTTTACATGTTTCGGATGTATTTACTTACCTTTGATGGGTATTTGCGCATTCATTTTCAAGATTATAGTAGTTTTAGTAGTAAAAAAAAGAGCTCATTTTATTCAATATCTCTATGGGGAAAAGGGACACTAAAGAAAGTTAATAAAAATCTCTTTTTTTCAAAAATGAATAAAAATAAGGTTTCTTTTTTTTCAAAAGATATATCAAAAATTGACAAGAATGTAAGAAGTAAAATACGATATTTTAGTACTTACTTTATAAATAGGTACACTTTTATGTATCCTCATGAATCCAGCAATACTATGTTATTTCCTCTACTTTTATTAGTACTATTTACTTTGTTTATTGGATTAATAGGAATTCCTTTTAACGGAAGAGTAATAGATTTGGATCTATTATCAAAATGGTTAACTCCATCAACAACCCTTTTTCATCCAAATTTGAATTCTTCTGAGAATTTTTATGGATTTTTGTCAAATGCTTTTTTTTCAGTAAGTATAGCTCTTTTCGGAATCTTGATAGCATCTATTTTTTATGGATCTATTTATTCATCTTTCAAAAATTTTGTCTTAATGAATTTCTTTTTCAAAAGGGGCCCTAAAAGAATTCTTCTGGACAAAATAAAAGGTGTGATATACAATTGGTCATATAATCGTGGTTATATAGATATTTTTTATACTAAGATTTTCACCATGAATATAAGAAGGTTAGCTGAATTAACTCAGTTTTTTGATAAATATATAATTGATGGAATTCTAAATGGGATTGGTGTTGCAAGTTTCTTTATGGGTGAAGGGATAAAATCTATGGGAGGTGGACGAATCTCATCTTATCTATTCTTGTATTTTTCTTATATTTCAATCTTTTTATTAATATTCATTCTTTTCTCTTCTTTCAGTCTTCCCAATTCCCAATTCTCTTGATGGGTCTCCAGATCAGAATCTTCGTAAACTGGGCTATCTTGATAGCGTGCCTCTTTAAAGTGAAATTCATCCTTTGTTTTTTCCTTTCCATTCACTCGGATCTCTTCCGTTTCATCTATTTTGTCCAGATCCTCCTTTTCTTCCGAACAAAGGGAAGGGTTTTCTTCGGTGGATCCCTCTTGTTCCTGTTTAGTCTCCTTCGTTTCGAAAGTTGTTTCTACATCGCTTTCTTCCTTTCTTTCTCCCCCTTCTTCCGTTTCTGAGGTTTCTTTCTCTTTCAGTTTCTTAGTGACAATAGGCGACGGCATTCTGCCTAAATAGTAGACACAGGTGATAAATAAGAGAATACTAAAGATTCGAGCCATAGAATTTCTCAATTCTGACACAAGATACTTATTAGATCGAATAGAATGATTTTGCCGTATCCAGAATAATACAAATCCAACCCATTTCATGAATAAAATGTGACCAATTAACCAACCAACAAAACTATTTGTTAAAAAGAAAATCTTGTTGTTGCATCGAAACATATAAATGTTGACTAATCTGGCTAACGTAGAACTTGGTAAAATGAAATGGTTGAAGAATTGAAAAATGAGATTATTCAGGAATACACATTGAATGCTGAGATTACGCATTGAATTTCTGGTAGTAGATCCAGAATCAAAAAAGTTTTTGTGATTGTTCCAGAAGAAATGAAACAAAAGATACGGTAGAACTAGGACAGTTATTGTATGAGGTCTACCCAATGCTAGATGCAGAGGCGCATAATAGATCGATATGAACGTCATGAGCTGTCCCGCAAGAAACCCAGTTGTTGCTGATACCTCCTCCTCGGTTCCTTCTTCCATAACCCGAGCTCGGAGAAGGAAGAGATAAGAGGGCCCAATGGAGAGTGTGGTCAGAA